AAATTCCAATGGCTTTTGCTACTATGACCTTCCCAACCACAATTTTTTATTCTTTCCGGGTATTTTACCCGGAAAGAATAAATTCTAGTGATAAAAAAAAAATAGTGGGTTCCATCGTTTCTATGGTTACTTCGTAAACGGTGAGGTCCTCTCTATACACCGGAGCCTTTTCTTTCATTTAACCAAATGTTATTGTGAACTTGTATAGTTCACACTCCTTAGTTTAGCTCTACCAATTAGTAATAGTTCTTTTCACAAAAGGGTTATCCATACAGTGACGGCATTTAATTATGAAAGTTGGCTAGGTAGCTGACCTTGTTAGTCCGTTCTTTCAAGAATAGGAACATAACCTTTTTGCTTCTTTCTTATAGTACTCTTTCCTCCGCTTAATAGATAACTATTTGCTACCAATGGGGAATTACTTCTCATCTCAAACTGAGGTGATTGGATTTGCACCAATGGAAACCATAAATTTCATACACAAAAATATAGGTAGATGATGAATCTTTAGCTTTATAGATAGTAAATAACGTTTTTCCATCCTATCTATCTTTATTCCTTGGTACTGGTGATTGGTACTTGAAAAATTGCTGTATTTATTTTGTTTGAACTCATGATCTAAACGAGTCGCACATACACCCGAGTACATGTTCCCCGTCGTTGAGGGCACCCCCTAAGTGCGGGGGATTTCGTGATATTTCGTATTGGCTGTCTTGTGTTTCTAATAAGTTGTTTAATTGTCGGCATATCATACATATATATAATAAAATAGGTTGGTTTAGATCGATCTTAACCTGATTTAGATTTATTGATGATTATGAATTATTTAGATTCAATATCAAATCGCGGAAAAATAGAATTATGGAGCATATATTTAGGCGAAATCCCCAATAGTTTCATTTTCGACCGCTACAAGATCAACAATGCCATGAGCTTGGGCTTCTGTTGCTGACATAAAAACATCTCTCTCCATGTCTTCGGATATAACCCATAAAGGGTTACCTGTTCTTTGTACATAAACCTTTGTGAGGGTTTCGCGAAGTCTGAGTAGTTCTTCCGCTTCCAAGATAAATTCCCCTGCTTGCGCCTCATAAAAAGAACTAGCAGGTTGGTGAATCATAACCCTGATAATATTGATCTAACATCATGCATGAACGGTTCTTCTATCTTGAAGAATTGGATTAAAGTAAGGACTAAAAAAACAAGAAAAAAAATAGAATTGAACGACGGACCGTACAGGCACCTTTTGTGCATTGCATACGGCTCTGCAATGGAATTTCCTTTTCCCCCTTCGATTTTATCGAAGAAAAAAAAAGAATCAATCCGATCTAGATTGTTGAATGATCCATTTACCACCCTTCCTTTCATTCATATTGTAATGTAAAAAAAAAATACTATGATGGTTCTGTTGCTTTCTATATTTATCTCGTCTGTGATTTAGCAATCCCAAAGTTTCTTTTTTTTTCGTACTCTTTTCTTCGTAAGAGAAATATCAGAAAAAGGCTTCTGGTGTGGAAGAAAACGGTTTGTGACGCTGAACTGCACTCCCGACATAGAAGATCAAGTCGGAAATAACCTTTTTTCATACTACTATCTCGATAGAAAATATCGTGTTAGGAAAAACAATAATAGTTTGTTCATATCGAACTCGAAGTGCCATGCTATTATTACCTATTATTCATATTCAATATGGCGAAGGCATAGTCTTCTTCTTCTTTTTTTTTAAATAAAAACTCATTGGCGCCAAGCATGGGGGAATGCTAGACGTTTGGTAATTTCCCCTCCGACCAGAATGAAGGATCCCATTGAAGCGGCTAATCCCATGCATATTGTATGTACATCGGGCGAAACAAATTGCATAGTATCATAAATAGCGATTCCTGGTATTACCCATCCACCAGGGGAATTTATAAACAAATAAAGATCCTTAGTATCATCTTCTATACTGAGATATACCATGAGACCAACAAGTTGATTTGAGATCTCGCTATCAACTTCTTGGCCTAAAAAAAGTAATCTTTCTCGATAAAGTCGGTTGATTAGGACAAAATTATATCCCTTTTGAACCGTACGTGCATCTTTGGATGCATACGGTTCAAAAAAATTGCGAAAATAAAGAATCAATGTGTCGATTCCAATCCTATCTCTCTTTTTTTTAAGAGATTCCTGCTTTTCTAATGAAGGGGTTTTTTCTTCCATTAAAAAAAAGAAAGAGTTTTTACCCCCTTCCCTAAAAAAAAAGAATTTACTGAACTTATTTAATTAACCTCTCATTGATGTATTGTTTCGTCGAGATTTAAATCACGATGTCATTTTCTTGTTCCTGAATGGGCCCTTTGAATTCTTTTAGGTTCATGTTCTACTCCGGGGAAAGATCTATCCGAATTCTAGTTGTACATATAGGACAAATGATCTCAGTACCACTTCTTTTTGCTACGAGTTTTTTTTCAATTCGTTTCATGTCTCCCAAAAACTATTCAATGTATTTATTATAATGGTTGACATGGCAGTTTAAGAGTGCTTCTCTAATTAAATAAATAAAATGGAAGAATCTTCTATGCATAGCTACAAGTGGTAATTCTACATATATTACTATTACCCATTTGGTATTTTATGAGCAGAGCCTGGATACTTCATTTTTTTTAGTCCAAGTTAACCATAAATTCTTCTAATTAAGAATATTGCTCCTCAATCTAAATTAATCTAATTTAACTTCACGCTACCCATGATTGATTCTTCAATCAATACAATATTTCTTGGGCGAAACAGAGGATATCTCGATCGGGGGAGAAAATGGGGAAATTCCATATGACCCAATATGTCTGACAAGTCGCACTATACGTCAACCCAAACTGCATCTTCCTCTCCAGGACTCCGAAAAGGTACTTTTGGAACACCAATGGGCATTAAATTAAAGAAAAAATTTAAGTACTATACTTCACTTTAATATGGAAACGTAAGAATGAGTTTATTGTCTTCTTCGAAGGTTTTTAGAGAAAAATGGAATTAATAAATAAAAATCTTAATGAAGAGATAGATCGTTCGAATAATAAAAAGGATCCATACATTCATTCCCCCCAAATAGGACTAATGCTCCCATTGCGTATTGGTACTTATCGGGTATAGAATAGATCTGCTTCTCTTTGTTCTTACGAACAGAATTCAGCCGTTATTTTCAACGGAATACAATAAAAAGTAACCTTTTCTCATACAGAATTCGCTGAAAAGATTAGGTAAATAGTATAAGTCTATTGCAATGCGATAAAGTTACATAGTGTCTATTTTTCTTTGAGAAAGGGGTATTTCCATGGGTTTGCCTTGGTATCGTGTTCATACTGTCGTATTGAATGATCCCGGCCGATTGCTTTCTGTCCATATAATGCATACGGCTCTAGTTTCTGGTTGGGCTGGTTCGATGGCTCTATATGAATTGGCGGTTTTTGATCCCTCTGACCCCGTTCTTGATCCAATGTGGAGACAAGGTATGTTCGTTATACCCTTCATGACTCGTTTAGGAATAACCAATTCATGGGGTGGTTGGAGTATTTCAGGAGGAACTGTAACGAATTCGGGTATTTGGAGCTATGAAGGCGTGGCCGGAGCACATATTGTGTTTTCTGGCTTGTGTTTTTTAGCGGCCATCTGGCATTGGGTGTATTGGGACTTAGAAATATTCTGTGATGAACGTACAGGAAAACCTTCTTTGGATTTGCCCAAAATCTTTGGAATTCATTTATTTCTCTCAGGAGTGGCTTGCTTTGGCTTTGGCGCATTTCATGTAACAGGCTTATATGGTCCTGGAATATGGGTGTCTGATCCTTATGGACTAACTGGAAAAGTACAATCTGTAAGTCCAGCGTGGGGCGCAGAAGGTTTTGATCCTTTTGTTCCCGGCGGAATCGCCTCTCATCATATTGCAGCAGGTACACTGGGCATATTGGCAGGCCTATTCCATCTTAGTGTCCGTCCGCCTCAACGTCTCTACAAAGGATTACGTATGGGCAATATTGAAACTGTACTTTCTAGTAGTATCGCTGCTGTTTTTTTTGCAGCTTTTGTTGTTGCTGGAACTATGTGGTATGGGTCAGCAACAACCCCAATCGAGTTATTTGGTCCCACTCGTTATCAGTGGGATCAGGGATACTTCCAGCAAGAGATATATCGAAGAGTTGGTGCCGGACTAGCTGAAAATCTAAGTTTATCGGAAGCTTGGTCTAAAATTCCCGAAAAATTAGCTTTTTATGATTACATTGGTAATAATCCGGCAAAAGGGGGATTATTCAGAGCGGGCTCAATGGATAGCGGGGATGGAATAGCTGTTGGATGGTTAGGACATCCCGTCTTTAGAGATAAAGAAGGGCGCGAGCTTTTTGTACGTCGTATGCCTACTTTTTTTGAAACATTCCCGGTAGTTTTAGTAGATGGAGATGGAATTGTTCGGGCAGATGTTCCTTTTCGAAGGGCAGAATCAAAGTATAGTGTCGAACAAGTAGGTGTAACTGTTGAGTTCTATGGTGGCGAACTCAATGGAGTCAATTATAGCGATCCTGCTACTGTGAAAAAATATGCTAGGCGCGCACAATTAGGCGAAATTTTTGAATTAGACCGCGCTACTTTAAAATCTGATGGTGTTTTTCGTAGTAGTCCAAGGGGTTGGTTCACTTTTGGGCATGCTTCGTTTGCTTTGCTTTTCTTTTTTGGACATATTTGGCATGGCGCTAGAACCTTGTTTAGAGATGTTTTTGCTGGTATTGATCCGGATTTGGATGCTCAAGTGGAATTTGGGGCATTCCAAAAACTTGGAGATCCAACTACAAAGAGACAAGTAGTTTGATACAAGACTGCTCTGGTATCTTTATCCTCTATCTCTATTTTTTTCTCGGGTACCCGAGAAAAAAATAGAGACTTGAATCAACTTCTTTTCGTTGATTCTTTCCCCTCTTTTTTTATGGTATGGTAAATGATCCCACTCAATCAAACGAATAGATGTGAAAGCTATA